TGATCCAATCGTACCACGTAATCCTTTAAAAGGTGTTCTGAGTGAGTTAGTTCAGCTCCACGGTTTTTTTCCTTTGAATCAAAATTCAATCAAGTAGAGTCTTAAGTTAAATTATTTTCTTTGTAGTGAAAAGGCAGTTAGTTAGTTTATCAGAATCAAAGTCAAAGCCCGCGTAATGGGCTTTGACTTTGTGACATAAAATGGAATTGTCGAAAAACGAATTATGTGGATAATTATTATTATCCGATATTACTAATGAGTAAACCTCTATCGACAAGATAAAAAGCGAATTTTTCCTTCTGTGAAATGAAATTCGAATTTGGCGAGACAAATAAAACGAATTTTATCTTCCTCCGTTGCTTGTATAGAAAAAATATAATATAAATATAGAGTTTTGCATCTTTCTATATCTCCCGAAAATTCGATTTTTACTAAAAATCCCTGTTCTTGGGTCGGATTCTAACGAATCGAATCTTTCGACAATTTGTAATAAACTTTTTATTTATTAAATTCAAAAATTGAAATTCGAAATTCAAATTAGAAGACAAGAACAATAGAATAATAAGAAAAGTAAGAATAAAGTAAGATAATAAAGAAAGTGGATTATCTTATCATACACCTATTTTATTTGATTTAGAAAGATGGGCAAGTCCTTTTATTTAACTCTACATTCCTTGCACTTATTAGATATCTAGACTCGCTTAGAAATACTTAGTATTTAGATATATTTAGTATAATATACGAATTATAATATAATCATTATAAGATATATTTCTAACTAACAATATAACAGGTACAAATATTAAATTGAGGTACCCATTTTATGACAACTTTCAGCAACTTTCCCTCTATTTTTGTGCCTTTAGTAGGCCTAGTATTTCCGGCAATTGCAATTGCTTCTTTATCTTTGTATGTTCAAAAAACTAAGATTTTTTAGATTGGATGGGGCCAAGACCAAATCTTATCTATTTTTTTTTCAAGACTTAGATGCCACGGATACCTATTTAGTAGAATATTGTATAACATCCGGCTTCCCCGAACCGAACATAAATGAAACCTCTTATGCATACGTAAACATGATAACATAAATGAAACCTCTTATGCATACGTAAACATGATATAGGGTTAAATGAATTATACCAAGTACCGAACGGATGTATGAAATTAAAGTCTATATATCTAGTAGATCTGTATAGGGGATCATATAAAAGGGGATGATTTTAGATCTAAGCAATTTGATGAATTCCTTCTAAAAGTTCATATCAAAATATCAAAATAGTACTAGTTGATGAGAGTTACTTCGGAAACAAAAAAAAAGTCAATTTTGGTTATTCTCTCAATTCCAATAAAATGCAACTGGATCTAGTATGTATGAGTTGGCGATCAGAATCTATATGGATAGAATTTATAGTGGGATCTCGAAAAACAAGCAATTTCTGCTGGGCCTTTATCCTTTTTTTTGGTTCATTAGGGTTTTTATTAGTTGGAACTTCTAGTTATCTTGGTAGGAATTTGATATCTTTATTTCCGTCTCAGCAAATAGTTTTTTTTCCACAAGGAATCGTAATGTCTTTCTATGGGATCGCAGGCCTCTTTATTAGTTCCTATTTGTGGTGCACTATTTTTTGGAATGTAGGGAGTGGTTATGATCGATTCGATAGACAAGAGGGAATAGTATGTATTTTTCGTTGGGGTTTTCCTGGAAAAAATCGTCGCATCTTTCTACGATTCCTTATGAAAGATATTCAGTCCATCAGAATAGAAGTTAAAGAGGGTATTTATGCTCGTCGTGTCCTTTATATGGAAATCAGAGGCCAGGGGGCCATTCCCTTGACTCGTACTGATGAGAATTTAACTCCGCGAGAAATTGAGCAAAAAGCTGCTGAATTGGCCTATTTTTTGCGTGTACCGATTGAAGTCTTTTGAAATGAATTGCAGAGAATAAATGCTTTCTCGCCAGGAGGAAAAAACTCAAGCCAAGAATCCTCTTTTTTCTATAGCAGAACTAAACTGAAGTTTCTTCAGAATGTCCATTCGAACCAAAGCAGACATATACGGAAGAGTCATAACATAAAAAAAAAGTTTTTTTTGTCCACAAAAATTGTTTTTTTTTATGCGTCTGTAAAACCACTCAATTTAATTCGGTAACAAAACAAGCAAGAAATCGAAATAATGGATTTGTCTCATATATCAAAGTATTTCGAAATAAGGATTTTCGCTTTTTAGTTTCAATATTTTGAGTTGATACGTTAGATACAGAATATAGCCAGGGCGCTCCTTCGCCTCAAAATCTGAATAGAACAATCCTTATTATTTGAAGTGGTTCTTTCGGGCAGTTATCAAAAGAGGGCAATTGCTTCGAATTTGATCAATTGAGATATCTGGAAACAATAACAATATCAATATAACAATAATATAGATATTTCATTCGAACATTCGAATTCAAAATGGATTCTTTTTTTCTATTTCTGTATTCTTTTTAGATTCAAGGACTAAGCACTGAATCAAAAAAAAACAGAGACTAGATTCATGGGCCCCTACCTTATAATATAATGAAATAATATAATGAAAGGCATGCTTGATAGAAAGATTAGATCACATAAAGTCAACGAATGAGGTGGGTTCATTAACAATTCACAGATGAAAAAATGGCAAAAAAGAAAGCATTCACTCCCCTTCTATATCTTGCATCTATAGTATTTTTGCCCTGGTGGATCTCTCTCTCATTTAATAAAAGTCTGAAATCTTGGATTACTAATTGGTGGAATGCTAGGCAATCCGAAACCTTTTTGAATGATATTCAAGAAAAGAGTATTCTAGAACAATTCATAGAAGTAGAGGAACTCTTCCTGTTGGACGAAATGATAAAAGAATACCCGGAAACACATCTACAAAAACTACGTATAGGAATCCACAAAGAAACGATCCAATTGATCAAGATGCACAATGAGGATCGTATCCATACGATTTTGCACTTCTCGACAAATCTAATCTGTTTCGTTATTCTAAGTGGTTATTCTATTTTGGGGAATGAAGAACTTCTTATTCTTAACTCTTGGGTTCAAGAATTCCTATATAATTTAAGCGACACAATAAAAGCTTTTTCTATTCTTTTATTAACAGATTTATGTATCGGATTCCATTCGCCCCACGGTTGGGAACTAATGATTGGCTATATCTACAAAGATTTTGGATTTGCTCATAATGATCAAATTATATCTGGTCTTGTTTCTACATTTCCAGTCATTCTAGATACAATTTTTAAATATTGGATCTTTCGTTATTTAAATCGTGTATCTCCGTCACTTGTGGTTATTTATCATTCAATGAATGACTGAAAAATGATTCACGGATTCAAGTATAATCTTTCCTTACTTTCTATATAAGCAAAGCATGCAACTATATAAGCAAAGCATGCAAAGTCGTACTTACTTTACTCTTTCTACCCATCAGGAGACTCCTCTATTTCAGTAATTTTTTTCAGTTTTCAGTAAAAGTAAATAGCAGAATCGTGGATAGGGAACTATACTAGTGACCTACCTAATTTTATTGTAGAAATTTTCGGGATCAATGATTGGACCATGCAAACTAGAAATACTTTTTCTTGGATAAAGAAGGAGATTACTCGATCCATTTCCGTATCGCTCATGATCTATATAATAACCGGGGCATCCATTTCAAATGCATATCCCATTTTTGCGCAGCAGGGGTATGAAAATCCACGAGAAGCAACTGGGCGTATTGTATGTGCCAATTGCCATTTAGCTAATAAACCCGTGGATATTGAGGTTCCACAAGCGGTACTTCCTGATACTGTATTTGAAGCGGTTGTTAGAATTCCTTATGATATGCAACTGAAACAAGTTCTTGCTAATGGTAAGAAAGGGGCTTTGAATGTGGGTGCTGTTCTTATTTTACCGGAGGGGTTTGAGTTAGCCCCTCCTGATCGTATTTCGCCCGAGATGAAAGAAAAGATAGGCAATCTGTCTTTTCAGAACTACCGCCCCACTAAGAAAAATATTCTTGTGATAGGTCCTGTTCCTGGTCAAAAATATAGTGAAATCACCTTTCCTATTCTTTCCCCAGACCCTGCTAGTAATAAGGATGTTCATTTCTTAAAATATCCCATATACGTAGGCGGAAACAGGGGAAGGGGACAGATTTATCCCGACGGGAACAAAAGTAACAATACAGTTTATAATGCTACGGCAACAGGTATAGTAAGCAAAATCATACGAAAAGAAAAAGGGGGGTACGAAATAACCATAACGGATGCATTGGATGGACATCAAGTGGTTGATATTATTCCCCCAGGACCAGAACTTCTTGTTTCAGAGGGTGAATCTATCAAACTCGATCAACCATTAACAATTAATCCTAATGTGGGTGGATTTGGTCAGGGGGATGCAGAAATAGTACTTCAAGATCCACTACGCGTCCAAGGCCTTTTGTTCTTCTTGGCATCTATTGTTTTTGCACAAATCTTTTTGGTTCTTAAAAAGAAACAGTTTGAGAAGGTTCAAGTGTCCGAAATGAATTTCTAGATCCGTGGATTTATCAACATCAAATTTGTAAAAAAGAACAAATTCTTCCTGGCAATTAGCTTAGGTATGATGAAAAAAGTATGAAAAGTCTTTTGCTTGTTTATATTCTTTCTCTAGGAATTACCCGCATTCAAAATATGTATATTGTGAAGAAGACTATTTGTCTTTACCTTTTTTTTTTCTTTTTTCAATCTAAATTGGAGGGGTGTAATTATATTCCTATTGTCAGATTTAAATGTCACAGAATAGGTTTTGTTTTCTAAATTCAATTTGATTAGATACTAAACATAAGATAAGTAAGCGGAGAATCGAAAGGAAGGATAAATGAGGGGAACAAATAATTACAGGGAGTATTCTTCGTCTTCTTAGCCTTCGACACAAGAAAAGGAATTTTACATATCTTTTCTTGTGTCGAAATAATAACAATTCTGGAACCCGTTCGTCAAAGATTTCTAT